GGTCTCTCTGGATCCCATTGGATTTCATTCGGAAGAGGAGCCTTATAAAGATCGTATGGATTCTTATCAAAAAAAGACAGGATTAACAGAGGCAGTTCAAACAGGCATAGGCCAACTAAACGGTATTCCCGTAGCAATTGGGGTTATGGATTTTCAATTTATGGGGGGTAGTATGGGATCGGTAGTCGGGGAAAAAATAACTCGCCTGATTGAGTACGCTACCAATCAATTTCTACCTCTTATTATAGTGTCCGCCTCGGGAGGGGCGCGCATGCAAGAAGGAAGTTTGAGCTTGATGCAAATGGCTAAAATATCGTCTTCCTTATATGATTATCAATCAAATAAAAAGTTATTTTATGTAGCAATTCTTACGTCTCCTACCACCGGTGGTGTAACAGCGAGTTTTGGTATGTTAGGAGATATCATTATTGCCGAACCTAATTCCTACATTGCATTTGCCGGTAAACGAGTAATTGAACAAACATTGAATAAAACAGTACCTGAAGGTTCACAAGCGGCTGAATATTTATTTCAGAAGGGGTTATTCGACCTAATCGTACCCCGTAATCTTTTAAAAAGTGTTTTAAGTGAGTTATTTAAGATCCACGCCTTCTTTCCTTTGAATTCCAATTATAGCGCGCACTAAGTGACATTTTTTCTAGCAAATAAGTATAAGTAGTTAGCTTAGCGGAATCTCGGACTAAAATCAAGAAAATCGAAATAATAAGGGAATTTTATTTGGTCAACGAAGATCTAAGTGTAGATAAGATCTAAGTGTAGAAAGAAGTAAAAGTTGAAGATAACTCGTTATTTAGGAAATTAGAAGACAAGAACAAACCACAAATAAATGAATAAAAATACTATATTTGATTAGCATACGTATCTTTAATGTTGAGAGGTAGATAAACCGATTTGGGTAGTTCTACATTCCTTGGACTTAATAGTTATTTAACTATATAGATTTAATAGTTATTTAACTATATAGATATAGATACTATAAATTTAACTATATAGATACTATAATAAAATATTTTATTATAGTATCTATTTTTTTATTATAGTATTTATAGTATTTATTTTTTATAGTATTTATTTTATTAATATTGTAGTAATATTATTACTAATTTAATTTGATTATTAAAAATTAGTAATAAATTAAAATTAGTAATAATAAGTATAATTCTGTATGGATAATTCTAAATTATGATATTAACAAACCAATAAAAGAATAGGGACAAATAGCAAATCGAGGTACCGGTTTTATGACAACTTTCAATCTTCCACCTATTTTTGTGCCTTTAATAGGCCTAGTATTTCCGGCACTTGCGATGGCTTCTTTATTTCTTCATGTTCAAAAAAACAAAATAGTTTAGATCGGGGAGGATCCAATCTCATCCTTTTTTTTGCAACTTAGGCTTGTAGTCTAACACATATATTTATTTGAATTTCATAAAATCGGGTCCACCATGTAAAATTGACGCCGAACATAAAGTAAAAAAAAGCTATTAGACCCCGTGGAAACCGATCTATGGGTAAATGAATTCTAACTAGTTGCAACGAGATCAGATCCGGATCAAGATCAGGATCGATGAATGTGGATACCTCAAATTGAAAATTTGTGGTATATCCATATTGGAATCATATGAAGGGTATGGTCTTATTTTAGATCTAAGTACTTTGATTAATTACTCCTAAAGGTTCACATCAAACTAGTACTAGTTTGATGTGAACTAGCACTAGTTGATGAGAGTTACTTCGGAACCAAAACCAAAAAAGTCAAAATCACAAAATCAGTAGTATTGGGGGTAGTCTCTCAATTCCAATAAAATTTAATCGGATCAAGTATGAGTTGTCGATCAGAACATATATGGATAGAACTTATAACGGGGTCTCGAAAATTCAGTAATTTTTGCTGGGCTCTTATCATTTTTGTAGGTTCATTAGGATTCTTATTGGTTGGAATTTCCAGTTATCTTGGTAGAAATTTGATATCTTTTGTTCCGTCTCAGCAAATCGTTTTTTTTCCACAAGGGCTCGTTATGTCTTTCTACGGGATCGCGGGTCTCTTTATTAGTTACTATTTGTGGTGCACAATCTGCTGGAATGTAGGTAGTGGGTATAATCGATTCGATAGAAAGGAAGGACTAGTGTGCATTTTTCGTTGGGGATTTCCTGGAAAAAATCGTCGCATATTTCTCCGATTCTTTTTAAAAGATATTCAATCCGTTAGAATAGAAGTCAAAGAGGGTCTTTATGCTCGCCGTGTCCTTTATATGGGCATCAGGGGCGTGGAGGCTATTCCATTGACCCCGACTGATGAAAATTTGACTATCCGCGAAATTGAACAAAAGGCTGCGGAATTGGCCTATTTCTTGCGCGTACCAATTGAAGTCTTTTGAAATTTGAAAAAAGGAGCTTGTTGCTTTCGGAGCAGGTGGTCAAAGATACAAGAATCGTGTTTTTTTTTCTAGAATATAAACGTTCAGTCGAGCCCAAGTAGCCTTCTATGGAACAACCATAAACCCTCTTGTGGTTTTTTAGGCGTCATGCAACTCAATTGAAACAAGTAAGAAATTGAACTACTCGGTTCAATTCATCTGATATATTAAAAAAAACAGTTCGAAAGAACAAATTTTTCTTGTTTTTTTTTTCAATTCTTGTAAATTAGTTCCTTTTGATTTTGGATCCTTTCGTTTGTGGTTTTTACTAATCAAGTTCAAGTTTGAATATTTTGAGGTCGACTTAATACTATTTTTTTTATTCTCAGTCCGTAAATTACTTCCTTTGAGCCATTATCGGCCGGAAACACTTGTTTGTAATGATATATATGTAAACAATATTTTTTATTAGTTCTTGAGGTGGAATTTTAGTTTATTTCGCTTTATAGATTTCAACAAAACAACAAAATCGCAAATAGAAAATAGAATAGCTTCTGAGGTCTGATACCTTGTCCAGAACGTATGTTTGAAAGAACTATTTTATCACATGGAGTCGACAAATGAAGCGCGTTAATTAAAAATTAACAGGTTAAAAATGGCAAAAACTAAAGCATTCAATACTCTTTTCTATCTTGCATCTATATTATTTTTGCCCTGGTGGCTTTCTCTCTCATTTACTAAAACCTGGCTTACGAATTGGTCCAATACCGATAAATCCGAAATTTTCTTGAATATCATTCAAGAAAAAAGTATTCTAGAAAAGTTCATAGAATTAGAGGAAATCCTCTTCGTGGACCAAATGATCAAGGAATCCTCGGAGATAGATCTCCGAAAGTTTACTATCGAAATCCACAAAGAAACGATACAATTAATCAAGATACACAACTCGGACCGTATCCATATGATTTTGCACTTCTCGACAAATCTAATCTGTTTTGTTATTCTAATCGGTTATTCTATCTTCGGTAATAAAGAACTTGTTAGGCTTAATTCTTGGGTTCAGGAATTACTATATAACTTAAGTGATACAGTAAAAGCTTTTTCCATTCTTTTATTAACCGATTTGTGTATCGGATTTCATTCACCCCACGGGTGGGAACTGCTGATTGGTTCTGTCTATAACGATTTTGGATTGGGTAATAATCATCAAATAGTATCTGGTCTTGTTTCCACTTTTCCAGTTATTCTTGATACTATTTTAAAATATTGGATTTTCCGTTATTTAAATCGGCTATCTCCCTCACTTGTAGTTATTTATCATGCAATGAATGATTGAAAAATGAAATGATCTCGTGATATTAATCTAATCAATTCTAATCTAATATTTCTCGGGTTCTAGGTATAGGTTACGTATTACACGGTTTGGGATAGGGGGATTTTCTCCTTTTCTCTGATAGTAGTAGTTCAGTGAAATGATTCCAGTAAATAGCAGAATCGTGGATAGGGAACTATACTAGCGACCTACTCAATTTATTGTAGAAATTTTCGGATCAATGATTAGACCATGCAAACTAGAACTACTTTTTATTTTTATTGGATAAAGGAAGAGATTACTCGAGCTATTTCCGTATCGCTGATGATATATATCCTAACGTGGACATCCATTTCAAGTGCATATCCCGTTTTTGCCCAGCAGGGTTATGAAAATCCACGAGAAGCAACTGGGCGTATTGTCTGCGCCAATTGTCATTTAGCTAATAAGCCCGTGGATATTGAGGTTCCACAAGCCGTACTTCCGAATACTATATTCGAAGCGGTTGTTCGAATTCCTTATGACAAGCAAGTGAAACAAGTTCTTGCTAATGGTAAAAAGGGGGGTTTGAATGTAGGAGCTGTTCTTATTTTACCGGAGGGGTTTGAATTAGCTCCTGCCGATCGTATTTCTCCCGAGATCAAAGAAAAGATAGGCAATTTGTCGTTTCAAAGCTATCGCCCTAATCAAAAAAACATTATTGTGATAGGACCTGTACCTGGTCAAAAATATAGTGAAATTACCTTTCCTATTCTTTCCCCCGACCCCGCTAATAAGAAAGATGTTTACTTCTTAAAATATCCTATATATGTAGGGGGAAATCGGGGTCGGGGTCAAATTTATCCCGACGGAAGAAAGAGTAACAATACTGTTTATAATGCTACAGGAGCGGGCATGGTAAGTAAAATTTTACGAAAAGAAAAAGGGGGCTACGAAATATCCATAACAGATCCATCGGATACACGTCAAGTGCTTGATATTATCCCTCCCGGACCAGAACTTCTTGTTTCTGAAGGTGAATCCATAAAATTTGATCAACCATTAACGAGTAATCCTAATGTGGGTGGATTTGGTCAAGGAGAGGCCGAAATAGTACTTCAAGATCCATTACGTATCCAAGGACTTTTGGTGTTCTTGGCGTCTGTTATTTTGGCACAAATTTTTTTGGTTCTTAAAAAGAAACAGTTCGAGAAGGTTCAATTGGCCGAAATGAATTTCTAGACTCGAAGATTTCTCGACATCCCGTCCGTAAACAGGAGAAAAGTCTTGGTATCAATTATGTATGATCAAAAAAGTATGATCAAAAAAAT